GTTAACGTAGCTTAACCAAAGCATAACACTGAAGATGTTAAGATAGGCCCTAAAAAGCCTCGTAGGCACAAAGGCTTGGTCCTGACTTTACTATCAACTTTAGCTAAACTTACACATGCAAGTATCCGCGACCCTGTGAGAATGCCCCCCAGTTCTCTATTGAAAACAAGGAGCAGGTATCAGGCACAACCCCCCACCCTCAGCCCATGACGCCTTGTTTAGCCACACCCTCAAGGGAACTCAGCAGTGATAAACCTTAAGCCATGAGTGAAAACTTGACTTAGTCAAAGCTAATTAAGGGCCGGTAAAACTCGTGCCAGCCACCGCGGTTATACGAGAGACCCAAGTTGACAGACATCGGCGTAAAGCGTGGTTAAGATCCCCTAAAACTAAAGCCGAACACCCTCCGGGCAGTTATACGCATCCGAAGGTACGAAGTTCCACCACGAAAGTGGCTTTATTCCCCTGACCCCACGAAAGCTACGAAACAAACTGGGATTAGATACCCCACTATGCCTAGCTGTAAACATTGATAGAATAACACACCTCTATCCGCCCGGGTACTACGAGCACCAGCTTAAAACCCAAAGGACTTGGCGGTACTTTAGATCCCCCTAGAGGAGCCTGTTCTATAACCGATAATCCCCGTTCAACCTCACCCTCTCTTGTTTCTCCCGCCTATATACCGCCGTCGTCAGCTTACCCTGTGAAGGCCTAATAGTAAGCAAAATTGGCACCCCCTAAGACGTCAGGTCGAGGTGTAGCGCATGTGAGGGGAAGAAATGGGCTACATTCATTAACATAGTGAATACGAACGGTATCCTGAAAACGTATACCCGAAGGAGGATTTAGCAGTAAATGGAAAATAGAGTGTTCCACTGAAATCGGCTCTGAAGTGCGCACACACCGCCCGTCACTCTCCCCAAGCATTCTGACTTTTATAACTAAAACACTACAGCCGCCACAGGGGAGGCAAGTCGTAACATGGTAAGTGTACCGGAAGGTGTACTTGGAAAAATCAGAGTGTAGCTAAATAGTATAGCACTTCCCTTACACTGAAGAATTACCCGTGCAAGTCGGGTTACCCTGACGCCAACCAGCTAGCCCACCTTCATAAAAACAACACCACAATATCAATACCCCCGAATGCACACGCCACCTTCTAAACAAATCATTTTTCCCCCTTAGTATGGGAGACAGAAAAGGAATATCGGAGCAATAGAAAAAGTACCGCAAGGGAACGCTGAAAGAGAAATGAAATAACCCAGTATAAGCCTAAAAAAGCAGAGATTCCCCCTCGTACCTTTTGCATCATGATTTAGCCAGCACTCCCCAAGCAAAGAGCACTTTAGTTTGGCCCCCCGAAACTACGTGAGCTACTCCAAGACAGCCTATTATAGGGCAAATCCGTCTCTGTGGCAAAAGAGTGGAAAGAGCTTTGAGTAGAGGTGACAGACCTACCGAACCTAGTTATAGCTGGTTGCCTGAGAATTGGATATGAGTTCAGCCTCCCAGCTTCTCCCCTCACCCCGGCCTTACCCATACCGACACCCAAAGAAGCCAAGAGAGTTAATCAAAGGGGGTACAGCCCCTTTGATATAAGACACAACTTTTCCAGGAGGGTAAAGATCATAATCAACAAGGATATTATGCCCCCGTGGGCCTAAAAGCAGCCACCTCTATAGAAAGCGTTAAAGCTCAAGCATTGCCTCTGCCCACATATTCAGATAACAACTCCTAGCCCCCTAACATTATCAGGCCTTCTCATGCAAACATGAGAGCGCCCATGCTAATATGAGTAATAAGAGAGCCTGGCTCTCTCCTGGCACACATGTAAATCAGAACGAACCCCCACTGAAACTTAACCGGCCCCAAATAAAGAGGGCACTGGACAAAAGATAAAGAACTAGAAAAACGTCCAACAAATAACCGTTAACCCCACACCGGTGTGCCCCCAAGGAAAGACTAAAAGAAAAAGAAGGAACTCGGCAAACTAACCCAAGCCTCGCCTGTTTACCAAAAACATCGCCTCTTGCAAGCATTGTATAAGAGGTCCCGCCTGCCCTGTGACTATATGTTTAACGGCCGCGGTATTTTAACCGTGCGAAGGTAGCGCAATCACTTGTCTTTTAAATGAAGACCTGTATGAATGGCATAACGAGGGCTTAACTGTCTCCTTTTTCAAGTCAATGAAATTGATCTCCCCGTGCAGAAGCGGGGATACACCCATAAGACGAGAAGACCCTATGGAGCTTTAGACATCAGAGTATCTCATGTTAAACACCCCTAAATAAAGGACTTAACTAAGTGGAACATACCCCCATGTCTTTGGTTGGGGCGACCGCGGGGAAACAAAGAACCCCCATGTGGAAGGGGAGCACTGCCTCCTACAACCAAGAGCTGCAGCTCTACTAAACAGAACTTCTGACCAAATATGATCCGGCAACGCCGATCAACGGACCGAGTTACCCTAGGGATAACAGCGCAATCCTCTTCTAGAGCCCATATCGACAAGAGGGTTTACGACCTCGATGTTGGATCAGGACATCCTAATGGTGCAACCGCTATTAAGGGTTCGTTTGTTCAACGATTAAAGTCCTACGTGATCTGAGTTCAGACCGGAGTAATCCAGGTCAGTTTCTATCTATGATATGTTTTTTTCTAGTACGAAAGGACCGAAAAGAAGAGGCCCATGCTCAAAGCACGCCTCACCCCTCCTAATGAAGACAACTAAAGTAGGCAAAAGGGCATACCCCCTTCACGCCTAAGATAATGGCATGTCGGAGTGGCAGAGCCCGGTATATTGCAAAAGGTCTAAGCCCTTTATACGGAGGTTCAAATCCTCCCCCCAACTATGATCTCCACCCTTATAACGCACATCCTCAACCCCCTAGCTTTTATTGTCCCTGTCCTCCTCGCCGTAGCCTTCCTCACCCTAATTGAACGAAAAGTCCTAGGATACATACAACTCCGCAAGGGGCCAAACATTGTTGGACCCTACGGCCTCCTCCAACCAATCGCAGACGGAGTCAAGCTATTTATTAAGGAACCTATTCGACCTGCAACTTCCTCCCCCGTCCTGTTCCTCTTAGCACCCATACTTGCACTAACCCTCGCCCTTACCCTCTGAGCTCCCATACCCCTTCCTTATCCCGTAGTTGACCTCAACCTGGGGATCCTCTTTATCCTAGCCCTCTCAAGTCTCGCCGTCTACTCAATCCTGGGCTCAGGCTGAGCATCAAATTCAAAATACGCCCTTATTGGCGCCCTCCGGGCTGTAGCCCAAACCATCTCCTACGAAGTAAGCCTGGGCCTTATTCTTCTTAATATTATTATCTTTACGGGCGGTTTTACCCTTCAAACCTTCAACACTGCCCAAGAAGCCATCTGACTAGCCATCCCCGCCTGACCCCTGGCTGCAATGTGGTATATCTCCACCCTAGCAGAAACCAACCGAGCCCCCTTTGACCTCACTGAAGGAGAGTCTGAGCTAGTCTCGGGCTTCAACGTTGAATACGCAGGAGGTCCCTTCGCCCTATTCTTCTTGGCAGAATACGCAAACATTCTACTTATAAATACACTATCAGCCACACTATTTCTAGGAGCCTCCCACATCCCAACAATCCCAGAACTTACAGCTACAAACCTAATAATTAAAGCAGCTCTCCTCTCAATGCTATTCCTGTGGGTACGTGCCTCTTACCCCCGATTCCGCTATGACCAACTCATACACCTTATCTGAAAGAACCTCCTCCCCCTAACACTAGCTCTTGTAATTTGACACCTCGCCCTTCCCACCGCATTTATAGGCCTCCCACCTCAGCTATAACACAGGATTCGTGCCTGAAACCCAAGGGCCACTTTGATAGAGTGAACCATGGGGGTTAAAGTCCCCCCGACTCCTTAGAAAGAAGGGGTTTGAACCCTACCTAAGAGATCAAAACTCTTTGTGCTTCCACTACACCACTTCCTAGTAAAATCAGCTAATTAAGCTTTTGGGCCCATACCCCAAACATGTTGGTTAAACCCCTTCTTTTACTAATGAGCCCATATATTCTAGCCACCCTCCTGTTCGGCCTAGGCCTCGGAACCACGATCACATTCGCTAGTTCCCACTGACTCCTAGCATGAATAGGCCTTGAAATAAATACCCTAGCCATCATCCCCCTAATAACCCTAAACCACCACCCACGAGCAGTTGAAGCAACCACAAAATACTTTCTCACCCAAGCCACAGCAGCCGCCATACTACTATTTGCCAGCACCACCAATGCTTGATTCACCGGGCAATGAAACATTGAACAAATAACCCACCCTCTCCCCATCACCTTAATTACCCTAGCACTTGCACTCAAAATTGGCCTAGCCCCTGTTCACGCTTGACTGCCCGAAGTCCTACAGGGATTAGACCTCACCACAGGCCTCATCCTCTCCACCTGACAAAAACTTGCCCCCTTTGCCCTCCTCCTTCAAATCCACCCTTCCAGCTCCCCCCTCCTAATTATGCTAGGTCTAACATCCACTCTTATTGGAGGCTGAGGTGGACTAAACCAAACCCAGCTGCGGAAAATCCTAGCATACTCCTCAATTGCCCACCTCGGATGAATAATCCTCGTCCTACAATTTTCCCCCTCACTTACCCTCTTAGCCCTCCTCACATACCTTGTTATAACCTTCTCAACCTTCCTCGTATTTAAACTTAATAAAGCAACTAACATCAATACACTCGCCACTTCCTGAGCAAAAGCCCCCGCACTCACAGCCCCGGCCCCCCTTATACTTCTCTCACTAGGAGGCCTCCCCCCACTTACAGGCTTCATACCCAAATGGCTTATTTTACAAGAACTGTCCAAACAGGACCTTGCTCTAATTGCTACCCTAGCCGCCATTACTGCCCTTCTTAGCCTCTACTTTTACCTACGCCTATCCTACGCAATAGCCCTAACCATATCCCCCAACAACCTGCCTGGTACTACTTCATGGCGCCTTCCCTCCCTTCAATTAACCCTCCCCCTAACCACATCCCTCGTAGCCACCCTCTCCCTCCTACCCCTCACCCCCGCCGTAACAACAATCCTTACCCTCTAAGGGACTTAGGATAGTATAAGTCCAAAGGCCTTCAAAGCCCTAAGCGAGGGTGAAAATCCCCCAGCCCCTGATAAGACTTGCAGGATACTACCCCACATCTTCTGCATGCAAAGCAGACACTTTAATTAGGCTGAAGCCTTACTAGACAGGCAGGCCTCGATCCTACGAATTCTTAGTTAACAGCTAAGCGCCCCAACCAGCGAGCATCCGTCTACTTGCCTCGCCTTCCTTAAACAAAAAAGGCGAGGCAAGCCCCGGCCGACAATTAGTCGACTCCTGAAGATTTGCAATCTTACGTGACAAACACCTCGGGGCTTGGTAAGAAGAGGGCTTACACCTCTGTATATGGGACTACAATCCACCGCTTACTCAGCCATCCTACTTGTGGCAATCACCCGCTGATTTTTCTCGACCAACCATAAAGACATCGGCACCCTGTATCTAGTATTCGGTGCATGAGCCGGCATAGTAGGCACGGCCTTAAGCCTTCTTATCCGCGCTGAACTAAGCCAACCAGGCGCCCTTCTCGGAGACGACCAGATCTATAATGCTATCGTTACAGCACATGCTTTCGTAATAATCTTCTTTATAGTAATACCAATTATAATCGGAGGGTTCGGAAACTGACTTATCCCCCTAATGATTGGAGCCCCTGACATAGCATTTCCCCGAATAAATAATATAAGCTTTTGACTACTACCCCCCTCTTTCCTGCTACTTCTTGCCTCTTCAGGGGTTGAAGCAGGGGCCGGAACCGGATGAACAGTTTACCCACCCTTAGCCGGCAACCTGGCCCATGCTGGAGCATCTGTAGACCTAACCATTTTTTCTCTCCACTTAGCAGGGGTCTCCTCAATTCTAGGAGCCATTAACTTTATCACAACAATTATCAACATAAAACCTTCCGCCATCTCCCAATACCAAACACCCTTATTTGTATGATCCGTCCTAATTACAGCCGTACTCCTTCTTCTATCCCTCCCAGTACTAGCTGCTGGAATTACGATACTCCTCACGGATCGAAACTTAAACACAACTTTCTTTGACCCTGCAGGCGGAGGAGACCCCATCCTTTACCAACACCTGTTCTGATTCTTTGGTCACCCAGAGGTCTACATTCTTATTCTCCCCGGATTCGGAATAATCTCCCACATTGTGGCCTATTACTCTGGTAAGAAAGAACCCTTCGGATATATGGGAATAGTGTGGGCCATAATAGCCATTGGCCTATTAGGATTCATTGTGTGAGCCCACCATATGTTCACGGTAGGAATAGACGTAGACACGCGAGCATACTTTACATCCGCAACAATAATTATCGCAATCCCAACCGGTGTTAAAGTTTTTAGTTGGCTCGCAACACTGCACGGCGGCACTATCAAATGAGACACACCCCTCCTCTGGGCCATCGGCTTCATCTTCCTCTTTACAGTTGGGGGGTTAACCGGCATTGTCCTGGCCAACTCATCCCTAGACATCGTCCTTCACGACACATACTACGTGGTAGCCCATTTCCACTACGTCCTCTCTATAGGAGCCGTATTCGCCATCGTTGCCGCCTTCGTACACTGGTTCCCCCTATTTTCAGGATACACCCTTCATAGTACATGAACTAAAGTACATTTTGGAGTAATATTTGTAGGCGTAAACCTAACATTCTTCCCCCAACACTTCTTGGGACTAGCCGGGATGCCCCGACGATACTCAGACTACCCCGACGCCTACACCCTCTGAAATTCCGTCTCCTCTATTGGATCACTAATCTCCCTTATTGCCGTGATCATGTTCTTATTTATTATTTGAGAAGCATTCGCTGCCAAGCGAGAAGTCCTATCAGTAGATATAACCACAACCAACGTAGAATGACTACACGGCTGCCCTCCCCCTTACCACACATTTGAAGAGCCCGCCTTTGTCCTAGTCCAATCAGACTAACGAGAAAGGGAGGAGTCGAACCCCCATAAACTGGTTTCAAGCCAGCCACATCAACCGCTCTGTCACTTCCTTTATAAGACACTAGTAAAACTAGAGATTACACTACCTTGTCAAGGTAAAATTGTGGGTTAGACCCCCGCGTGTCTTAAATAATGGCACATCCCTCCCAACTAGGATTCCAAGATGCAGCTTCACCTGTTATAGAAGAACTTCTACACTTCCACGACCACGCCTTAATAATCGTCTTTCTCATCAGCACATTAGTACTTTATATTATTGTGGCCATAGTCTCAACTAAACTTACAAATAAATACATCCTTGATTCCCAAGAAATTGAAATTATTTGAACAATTCTCCCAGCTATTATCCTCATCCTAATTGCCCTCCCCTCCCTCCGTATCCTTTATCTCATAGACGAAATCAATGACCCCCACCTAACAATTAAAGCTGTCGGACATCAATGATACTGAAGCTATGAATATACTGACTATGAAGACCTGGGCTTTGACTCGTATATAATCCCCACACAAGACCTTACCCCCGGCCAATTTCGCCTGCTTGAAGCAGACCACCGAATAGTAATCCCCGTTGAATCCCCCATCCGAATCCTTATCTCTGCTGAAGATGTCCTTCACTCATGAGCAGTCCCCTCCCTCGGTGTCAAAATAGACGCAGTCCCTGGCCGACTTAACCAAACAGCTTTCATCGCATCTCGCCCTGGAGTCTTTTATGGCCAGTGCTCCGAAATCTGCGGAGCTAACCATAGTTTCATACCCATCGTAGTTGAAGCCGTCCCCTTAGAACACTTTGAAAACTGATCCTCATTAATACTTGAAGACGCCTCGCTAAGAAGCTAAACCGGGAATAGCATTAGCCTTTTAAGCTAAAGATTGGTGACCCCCAACCACCCCTAGCGACATGCCCCAGCTCAACCCCTCACCCTGACTCGCCATCCTCGTCTTCTCATGACTAGTTTTCCTAATTATTATCCCTCCAAAAGTTATAGCCCACACTTTCCCAAACGAACCAACACCCCAAAGCACAGAAAAACCCAAAGGGGAACCTTGAAACTGACCATGATACTAAGCTTCTTTGACCAATTTATGAGCCCCGTATACCTGGGAATCCCCCTAATTGTTCTAGCCCTTACACTGCCCTGACTTCTCTTCCCCGCCCCTACGACCCGATGATTGAACAATCGACTACTCACCCTTCAAAACTGATTCATCGGACGATTTGCCCATGAACTCTTTTTACCCGTAAATCTCCCAGGACACAAATGAGCTGTCCTCCTAACCTCTCTAATACTATTCTTAATTTCTCTTAACATGCTGGGCCTCCTGCCATATACCTTTACCCCTACCACCCAACTTTCCCTTAACATGGGGCTGGCCTTCCCCCTTTGACTCGCTACAGTTATTATCGGTATACGAAACCAACCCACCGAAGCCCTAGGCCACCTCCTCCCAGAAGGAACGCCCACCCTCCTTATCCCTGTCCTAATTATTATCGAAACAATCAGCCTATTCATTCGCCCCTTGGCCCTCGGCGTACGACTAACAGCCAACCTAACCGCCGGCCACCTTCTAATTCAACTTATCGCAACAGCTGCAACTGTCCTACTGCCACTAATACCAGCCGTTGCAATTCTAACAGCAACTCTCCTTTTCCTCCTCACACTTCTAGAAGTCGCCGTAGCAATAATTCAAGCTTACGTATTTGTTCTTCTCCTAAGCCTCTACCTACAAGAAAACGTTTAATGGCCCACCAAGCACACGCATACCATATAGTCGACCCAAGCCCCTGGCCCTTAACAGGAGCAACCGCTGCCCTCTTAATAACATCCGGCCTCGCCATCTGATTCCACTTTAACTCAATAGTATTAATAAACATTGGACTAATCCTTCTCCTCCTCACAATATACCAATGATGACGAGACATCATCCGGGAAGGCACTTTCCAAGGACATCACACACCCCCTGTTCAAAAAGGACTACGATACGGAATGATCCTGTTTATTACCTCTGAAGTCTTCTTCTTCCTAGGCTTTTTCTGAGCCTTTTACCACGCTAGCCTCGCCCCAACCCCAGAACTTGGTGGCTGCTGACCTCCCGCAGGCTTAACCACCCTAGACCCATTTGAGGTTCCCCTACTTAACACAGCAGTCCTGCTTGCCTCTGGGGTAACCGTTACCTGAGCCCACCACAGCATTATAGAAGGTGCCCGGAAGCAGGCAATCCAATCCCTATTTCTAACAATTCTCCTAGGGTTCTACTTCACCTTCCTCCAAGCCATAGAGTACTATGAAGCCCCCTTTACAATCGCAGACGGTGTCTACGGATCTACATTCTTCGTAGCTACCGGCTTCCACGGACTCCATGTTATTATTGGCTCCACATTCTTAGCTGTTTGCCTTCTCCGACAAATCCGCTACCACTTCACATCCGACCACCACTTTGGATTTGAAGCAGCTGCCTGATACTGACACTTCGTAGACGTCGTCTGACTATTCCTGTACGTCTCCATCTATTGATGAGGATCCTAATCTTTCTAGTATCAACCCCAGTATAAATGACTTCCAATCATCAGGTCTTGGTTAAAACCCAAGGAAAGATAATGAGCCTAGTTACAACGATTATTTTAATCGCCGCCGCCCTCTCCACTATCCTCGCCATCGTATCCTTCTGACTCCCGCAAATAACCCCTGACCACGAAAAGCTCTCCCCCTACGAATGCGGATTTGACCCCCTAGGCTCAGCACGCCTGCCATTCTCCCTCCGATTTTTTCTCGTTGCTATCCTCTTCCTTTTATTTGACCTTGAAATCGCTCTCCTCCTGCCGCTCCCCTGAGGAGACCAACTCCCCACACCACTAACCACCTTCCTGTGGACCACCTCAGTCCTGATCCTCTTAACACTTGGGCTAATTTATGAATGACTCCAAGGAGGTCTTGAGTGGGCTGAGTAGGTAGTTAGTTTAAAAAAAACATTTGATTTCGGCTCAAAAGCCTGTGGTTGAAATCCGCAACTGCCTAATGACCCCCGCCCACTTTGCTTTTTCATCAACCTTTTTATTAGGGTTGGCAGGCCTAGCACTTCACCGGACCCACCTCTTGTCCGCTCTTCTCTGCCTAGAGGCTATAATGCTCTCCCTCTTTATCGCCCTCTCAATTTGAACCCTACAACTAGACTCAACCAACTTCTCAGCCTCCCCCATACTACTTCTGGCCTTCTCAGCCTGTGAAGCAAGCGCAGGGCTTGCACTCCTAGTTGCCACTTCACGAACCCATGGCAGCGATCGCCTACAAGGCCTCAATCTCTTACAATGCTAAAAATTCTTATCCCAACACTCATGCTCATTCCAACAACCTGGCTGACCCCTCCAAAATGACTCTGACCTACAGCCCTCACCCACAGCCTCATCATTGCGCTCATTAGCCTAACCTGATTAGACAACTTAGCAGAAACAGGGTGAACCTCCCTTAATCTCTACCTAGCCACAGACCCCCTGTCAACCCCCCTTCTCGTCCTTACCTGCTGGCTCCTCCCCCTTATAATCCTAGCCAGCCAAAACCACACAACCCTTGAACCCATCGGGCGTCAACGAACATACATCACTCTCCTAACATCCCTGCAAATCTTCCTTATCCTAGCTTTTAGCGCTACCGAAATTATTATGTTCTATATTATATTTGAAGCCACCCTAATCCCCACACTGGTAATTATTACCCGCTGGGGCAACCAAACAGAGCGCTTAAACGCAGGAACCTATTTTTTATTTTATACACTAGCAGGCTCTCTTCCCCTCCTCGTAGCCCTCCTCCTCCTTCAAAACAACACAGGAACCCTGTCTCTCCTGACCCTTCAATATTCTACCCCCTTCCCCCTAGTATCATTAGGAGATAAGCTTTGGTGAGCCGGCTGCCTACTAGCATTTCTAGTAAAAATGCCCCTCTACGGCGTCCACCTCTGACTACCTAAAGCCCACGTAGAAGCCCCCATCGCAGGCTCAATAATTCTTGCAGCCGTCCTCCTTAAACTAGGAGGATACGGCATGATACGAATAATAATTATGCTAGAACCTCTAACTAAGGAACTCAGCTACCCCTTTATCATCTTCGCTCTTTGGGGAGTGATCATAACCAGCTCAATCTGCCTCCGACAAACAGATCTAAAGTCTCTAATTGCCTACTCATCAGTAAGCCACATAGGCTTGGTCGCAGGGGGTATTTTAATCCAAACCCCTTGGGGCTTCACAGGAGCCCTAATCCTAATAATCGCCCACGGACTAACCTCCTCAGCCCTCTTCTGCTTGGCAAACACCAACTACGAACGCACCCATAGCCGAACAATAGTCCTCGCACGCGGCCTACAAATAGTCCTCCCCCTAATAACAGCGTGATGATTCATTGCCAGCCTCGCCAATCTAGCTCTACCACCCCTCCCCAACCTCATGGGAGAACTAATAATCATTACCTCCCTATTCAACTGGTCCCCTTGAACCCTGCTACTTACAGGAGCCGGAACCCTAATCACCGCAAGCTACTCACTCTACATATTCTTAATAACACAACGAGGTCCTCTCCCTTCGCATATCATCGCCCTCAACCCCTCACACTCACGAGAGCACCTCCTCATGGCCCTGCACCTCCTCCCCCTTATCCTCCTTATCCTTAAGCCCGAACTAATTTGAGGCTGAACTACCTGTAGATATAGTTTAACATAAAACATTAGACTGTGGCTTTAAAAATAGGGGTTAAAACCCCCTTATTTACCGAGAGAGGCTCGCTAGCACTGAAGACTGCTAATCTTCATGACCTCGGTTGAACCCCGGGGCTCACTCGAGCGCTCCTAAAGGATAACAGCTCATCCGCTGGTCTTAGGAACCAGAAACTCTTGGTGCAAATCCAAGTAGCAGCTATGCACCCTACCTCCCTAATAATAACAACTAGTCTAGTAATTATCTTTTTTCTACTAGTGTTCCCGATCCTCACAACCCTCTCCCCCAACCCCTTGGCCCCCGATTGAGCCCTAACCCAGGTCAAAACCGCAGTAAAACTAGCATTCTTTACTAGCCTACTGCCTCTATGCTTATTCATAAATGAGGGAGCAGAGACAGTCATTACCAACTGAGCCTGAACAAATACCCACACCTTTGATATCAATATCAGCCTAAAATTTGACTTCTACTCAATTATCTTCACCCCCATTGCACTCTACGTAACATGATCAATCCTTGAATTCGCATCATGATATATACACACCGACCCCCAAATAAACCGATTCTTTAAATACCTTTTAACTTTCCTTATTGCCATAATCATCCTCGTCACGGCAAACAACATATTTCAACTTTTCATTGGGTGAGAGGGCGTGGGGATTATATCCTTCCTCCTCATCGGCTGATGATACGCCCGAGCAGACGCCAACACAGCCGCCCTACAAGCTGTAGTCTACAACCGAGTTGGAGATATTGGACTTATCCTCGCGATGGCATGAATAGCAACCAACCTTAATTCCTGAGAGATACAACAAATATTTATTACCTCTAAAAACTTTGACATAACCCTCCCCCTCCTGGGGCTTATTATTGCCGCTACCGGTAAATCAGCCCAATTTGGACTTCATCCCTGACTCCCCTCTGCCATAGAGGGTCCTACCCCGGTATCTGCCCTACTACACTCCAGCACAATAGTTGTCGCAGGTATTTTTCTCCTCATCCGCCTAAGCCCCCTGATAGAAGACAACCAAACTGCCCTATCCCTCTGCCTTTGCCTAGGAGCCCTAACAACACTCTTTACCGCCACTTGTGCCCTCACCCAAAACGATATCAAAAAGATCGTTGCATTCTCCACCTCCAGCCAACTAGGCCTTATAATAGTAACAATTGGTCTAAATCAACCCCAGCTAGCCTTTCTCCACATCTGCACACACGCCTTCTTTAAGGCCATGCTCTTCCTATGCTCTGGCTCTATTATCCACAGCCTTAATGACGAACAAGACATCCGTAAAATAGGGGGCATACACCACCTCACCCCCTTTACTTCCTCCTGCCTCACTATCGGCAGCCTCGCCCTCACTGGCACCCCCTTCCTAGCAGGCTTCTTCTCCAAAGATGCCATCATTGAGGCACTAAACACATCCCACCTTAACGCCTGGGCCCTAACACTAACCCTCCTCGCCACCTCCTTCACAGCTATCTACAGCCTCCGTGTCATCTTCTTCGTATCTATGGGCCACCCTCGGTTCAACCCTCTCTCCCCTATTAACGAAAACAACCCCACAGTGATAAACCCGATCAAACGACTAGCCTGAGGCAGCATTATTGCCGGCCTCCTAATTACCTCCAACATTACCCCCTTAAAAACACCCATTATATCTATACCCCCCTTACTAAAACTAGCCGCCCTTACCGTCTCAGTCCTCGGCTTAATCATTGCCCTAGAATTAGCATCCCTTACTAACAAACAATTTAAACCCTTCCCCCAACTCTCACCCCACCACTTCTCCAATATGCTAGGTTTCTTCCCTCCCATTATCCACCGTCTGACCCCAAAACTCAATCTTTTCCTGGGTCAATCCATTGCCAATCAAACAATTGACCAAGCCTGACTAGAGAAGATTGGCCCCAAAACCCTTATCTCATCTAACATCCCCTTAATTACCACAACAAGCAACACCCAACAAGGTATGATCAAAACCTACCTAACCCTCTTTCTCCTCACCCTAGCCCTCGCTACCCTTTTAATCGTCTTTTAAACCGCTCGAACCGTCCCTCGCCCCATACCCCGTGTTAGCTCCAACACCACAAACAAAGTAAGAAGTAATACCCACGCACTAGTTACTAATATCCCTCCCCCCGCCGAATACATTAATGCCACACCCCCCGTATCCCCCCGAAAAACAAAGAACTCCCCCACCCCGTCCGCCGAAGCCCAAGAAGCCTCGTACCACCCCCCTCAAAAAAGCCCACAAGCAAACATAGCCCCCACCCCATAAACTGCCATATACATCATAACAGCCGGACTCCCCCAACTTTCCGGGTACGGTTCAGCAGCCAAAGCCGCTGAATAGGCAAACACCACCAGCATTCCCCCCAAATAAATTAAGAATAAGACTAGCGATAAAAAAGATCCCCCATGTCCTACTAAAACCCCGCACCCCATACCTGCAACCACAACTAGGCCCAGAGCGGCGAAGTAGGGGGAGGGGTTGGAGGCAACCGCAACCAGCCCTAAAACCAACCCAAACAATAACAGACACATCATATAAGTCATAATTCCCGCCTGGACTTTAACCAGGACTAATGGCTTGAAAAACCACCGTTGTTACTCAACTACAAGAACCTTAATGGCAAGCCTCCGAAAAACCCACCCTCTACTAAAAATTGTTAACGACGCACTAGTTGACCTCCCCACCCCTTCCAATATCTCCGTAATATGAAACTTCGGTTCACTCCTTGGCCTTTGCCTCATTTCCCAAATCCTCACAGGACTATTCCTTGCAATACACTACACCCCAGACGTCGAATCAGCCTTTGCCTCCGTAGCCCACATCTGCCGAGATGTTAACTTCGGATGACTTATCCGAAACCTCCACGCAAACGGTGCCTCCTTCTTTTTCATTTGCATTTATCTTCACATCGGCCGAGGCCTGTATTACGGCTCCTACCTCTATAAAGAAACATGAAATATCGGCGTTGTCCTCCTTCTCCTTGTAATAATAACAGCCTTCGTAGGATACGTCCTCCCCTGAGGACAAATATCATTCTGAGGTGCCACCGTCATCACCAACCTCCTCTCCGCCGTCCCCTACGTGGGAACCATACTTGTAGAATGAATCTGAGGGGGCTTCTCAGTAGATAACGCCACCCTCACCCGATTCTTTGCCTTCCACTTCCTCTTCCCCTTCGTTATCGCAGCTATAACAATCTTACACCTTCTCTTCCTCCATGAAACAGGCTCCACCAACCCCCTTGGACTCAACTCAAACACAGATAAAATCTCATTCCACCCCTACTTCTCATACAAAGACCTGCTAGGCTTTGCAGTCCTACTAATAGCCCTCGCTGCCCTAGCCCTTTTCTCCCCCAACCTTTTAGGAGACCCAGACAACTTCACCCCTGCCAACCCAATAGTAACCCCGCCCCATATTAAACCTGAGTGATACTTCCTGTTTGCATACGCCATTCTTCGTTCCATCCCAAATAAACTAGGAGGGGTCCTAGCCCTCCTGGCCTCAATTCTTGTCCTCATAGTCGTCCCCTTCCTCCATACCTCAAAACAACGAGCACTAACATTTCGTCCCGCCTCCCAATTCCTATTTTGAACCCTTATCGCAAACGTTGCAATCCTTACATGAATCGGGGGAATACCAGCAGAACAACCTTTCATTATCATTGGCCAAGTAGCCTCCCTCCTCTACTTCTCTTTATTCCTAATCTTTTTTCCCCTCACAAGCTGAATAGAAAACAAAGTTCTTGGATGATCCTGCATCAGTAGCTCAGCGCCAGAGCACCGGCCTTGTAAGCCGTCCGCCGGAGGTTAGAATCCCCCCTTTTGCTCAAAGAAAAGAGATTCTAACTCCTACCCCTAACCCCCAAAGCTAGGATTCTAAATTAAACTATTCTCCGCGGCACCAATATAGTACTATGTCAGGGCTATGCCCTTTTTAGTGCATATATGTATATAGTACATATATCTATTTTAATCTAAATACTATGCATTTGTTTCACATTTGCTTGATCAAAATGCTCTAATTTAGACCAAGTTATGAAGAAAGTCCATTGATGTAAAAACAGCCCCTATTTTTAATAAGCACTTTTCTCACATTCGAAGTGGAGTATTCGTCATAGACCCAAAACACTTGATTTACTAACCTTTTAAAAAGTAAATACGTTTTGCAGATCACGCTAATAATTTTGAGCCATTGGCGCACAAGATAAGTATCTGGTCATCAACAGTTTAGTGCATTCGTTTAATGAAGGGTCAGGGACAAGAATTGTGGGGGTAGTACCTAGTGAACTATTACTGGCCTCTGGTTCCTATTTCAGGTCCATACGGAGAGCCTATTCCCCTTGTTATCGTCTTTCTACGTGGGCCTCTGATTGAATGCTTGTATTACATTTCCTCACACGCATTATGGCATAGACTTGCTTTCCAGGGGGTCAGTTTTTTTTTTTTTTTGCTGTCGCCATTTCTCAACCGCAGCAATGCGCGTAGTTTCCCAATATTGAAAGGTGAGCTATACCTTGCGTTTGATATACAGAAATACGATGCTGGAATGACATTCTACTAAAATTTGCTTATCGTTATTTCTGGAGCATAGAGATAATATTTCGCCCTCTATTCTTAACCAATTTTACTCGCGGATTTTGGGTAAAAGCCGCTTTCCCCCTTAACTCCTGAGATATCTAACACTCCTGAATACCGGCGAATACAGGAAAGCCCCGAGTTAAATTCCACCACTATTCCATTTCTCACATCATTTCATTCGTATATCGATTTAAAAATTTCCTTCTGTGAATCGCCGCAACACACATTTCACCTCCCCCTGACATCGCTGTCACCATACTTAATCGTATTTTTTTGCCCTTATTTACATTATTACACGTACCATTATTTTTTTTTTTACGTTATCCACGACACGCCCACGGCCCAACCTTACCGTTTCCATTATTGTATTATTACAATATTTTACGT